GTGAGTTGATTGTCAATATATAAATCATGGGGCATTGTGATTGTTTTGGTAAGTTTATTTTTTTGAGATATGGGTGGCGTAGCAGTTTTTTTGGCTTATATACTGTTTTCAATAGTTTATTTGTTAAAGGAGGTTGGATTTTCTGTTCGTCATTATTCTTCTGGGTTTTGGTTATTTATTTTAACAGAGGTTATAGCTTTTTTTAGTTTATTCGCGACGTGTTTGTGATATGAGGCTTATTCCGGTGGTAGTATTTCAGCATTTATTGAATTACCGTTTTTAGGTTGTTTTATTTTGATTGGTTCTTCAATTTTAATTACTGCATATCATCATAGTTTGGGTTATAATTATAGTTCTTATTTATTATTAAGAACTATATTGTTGGGGTTTTGTTTTGTAATTTTGCAGCTTTATGAGTTTTATGATTGTGACTGTGGATTATTATATAGGGTTTATTATGCTGCTGCTTTTTGTACAGTTGGCTTGCACTTCACTCATGTATTTTTAGGTTTGGTTGTGTTGAGGGTTATTTTGTATTTGGGTGTTTATACTATAAGTCAATATTATGTTGATTTAGCTGTATGGTACTGACATTTTGTGGATTATATTTGATTGTTGGTGTATATAGTGGTGTATTTAAGTTAGAATCTATTGTAGGTTAAGTAAACTGTTAGCTTGTGGTGCTAAAGATCTATTAATTTGAGCAGTGGAAGATGTTATCTTTGATTCGTGGAAAAGTGGTTGATTTGCCTACTAAATATTCTTTAAGGTATTATTGGTGTGGTGGTTTTATGATTAGTAGTTTTTTGGTGATTCAGATTATTTCTGGGATAATTCTATCGTTGTTATATGTAGCTGACTCCTTATTGAGATTTGGCTGCGTGTTAAAAATGACGAGCGATGGTTTGTTTATATGGTTTGTTCGTTATATGCATATATGGGGTGTTACTTTTATTTTTATATTGTTTTTTGTTCATATGGGGCGGAGTTTATATTATTCTAGTTACAGAAAGTTAGGGGTGTGAAAAGTAGGATTTGTTCTTTATCTGTTAATGATGGTAGAGGCTTTTTTAGGCTATATACTGCCTTGGCATCAAATGTCATATTGAGCGGCTACTGTGTTGACTTCTATCCTGCAGAGAGTGCCTTATGTGGGTAGGGGCTTATACAAGTTTGTAGTAGGGGGCTTTTCGGTTACAAAAGTTACACTAGTTCGGGTGTTTTCTGCTCATGTCTGTTTAGCTTTTATTATAGTTGGCTTATCAGTAATTCATTTATTTTATCTTCATAAGAATGGTTCAAATAATCCGTTATTTATAAGTGGGGGATACAGGGATATTGTTTTGTTTCATAGATATTTTACGACAAAGGACGGGTTTGTTTTGATTATGTTGTTGTTTATTACTGGGGGATTAATGTTGTGATTTCCTGATTTTGTTTTAGATGTGGAAAGTTATATTGAGGCAGATCCGTTAGTGACCCCTGTTTCAATAAAGCCAGAGTGGTATTTTTTGGCATTTTACGCAATGTTGCGTTCTGTTGAATCTAAGGTAGGAGGTTTAATTTTAGTGTTGCTCTTTCTTTTAGTTTTATGGTTGCCGACTTTGAATAAGTCTTGTAGCTATAGTGTTTTACGTCAATTAGTTTATTGATTATGTGTTTCAGAGTTTGTTTTATTAAGATATTTAGGAGCTTGTCACCCAGAAGCTCCTTATGTGATCATAAGGAAGGTTTCGAGGTTTAGCCTTGTTTTATTAGTGGGTTTATATAAGGTTTTTTGAGCTGTGCCTTATTCGGGGGGTGTATTTTATGGATTGCGACGTGATTAGTGTTGTTTTATTGTTTGGTGGAATTTTAGCTTTATTTAGTTTTATATTGTCTGCTACACGTTTATTAAATTGTTTGATTATTATTGAGAACTTTAATGTTTTAATTTTATTTGCTTGCTTAGTATCGCAGTGGGAAGAATCCCGTGTACTTTTCTTGGCTTTAATGGTAATTTTTACTGTTGAAGTAACACTAGGTTTAGTAGTTTTAACTCGTTTATGAAGTTCAAGTTTATTGATTGATATAGTTGGGGTGTAGTATACTTTGTGGTGTTATCCTTGTTAGTATTATTGGGTGCGGCGCATGTGAGATGATATTTAGAGTTTCCAAGGATGGTTTTGAGGCTTGGTTCCTATTTTATGATTGATTCGGTTTTTTATTATTTGAGTTTCTTGTCGATTATGTTAGGGTTTATAGTTTTTTTTATAAGTGGGTGTATAATATCTCGTACTCGGATAATGATTGGTTTGAGGGTTATTTCTTCAGTTTTGTGTTATTCTTCTTCTAAAGTGCTAGTGTTTTGAGTATTCTATGAAATTTCTATTTTAGCATTGTTTTATTTATTAATCGTGGATTCTCCGTATTCTGAGCGTTATATAGCGGGTTGATATTTACTCGGGTATGTAATATTAACTAGATTGCCTATGCTTCTGAGTTTGTTGTTTTTATCAACCGTTTTCGGTAGATTATCAATTGTGGATTGAGGTCATGCATATGGAGTTTTTGATTATACCGGTGTTGTATTGGTTTTAGGTGTATTGTTTGTAACGAAGGTTCCGGTACCCCCCTTTCATGTTTGGTTACCCATAGTGCATGCGGAGGCAAGCAGAATAGTTTCTGTTTGTTTAAGGGGCTATATAATGAAGTTGGGGTTATTAGGTGTCTGTCGCCTATGTTATTATGTATTACCGGATTGACTGTTTAGCGGCTATTATGTGTTATTAGCTTTTTCCCTTTCTGTACTATTTTTTGTGTCTGCTTCTCAAGAACTAGACGGTAAGCGTTGATTAGCTTTCTTAAGTTTGGCTCATATATTGGTGTGTGTTGTCTGTTTTTATTCGGTTTCTGCTGGTTGGGGAAACACAGCATTTTTATACTCTTTAGGGCATGGCTTATCGGCGGGTTTAATGTTTTTATTTTTATGGTGGGCTTATGAGTTGAGTGGTTCACGTAAATGATTGGTACTTAAGAGTGTTTTAGGGGGGAGACGGCTGTTTCGTGTGTTGGCTATTATGAGTATATGTACTGCAGCCTCAATACCCCCTACCCCCCAGTTTTTTGTTGAAGTTGGGGTTTTGTCAGAGCTAGGTGGGTTGAATTTGATCGTATTTATTATATTTTGCTTATATCTATTTATAGGTAGACTGATTCCTTTATTTTTGTTGGGGGGCTTATTAACACGTCATTTTAGGGTGGAGTACAGATGTATTAATAGGATGTTTAATTTTATTTGTTCTATACTGTTATTAGTTGGTTGAAGATTTTTTATGTTTATGCTTATATAGTGAGAGGATGGGTACAATCTGGTGTTTATGCATAAATTATTTTGGTTAATTAGGTGATTAGTTGTCGATTGTAGTTGGCTTTCTTAGCTTAAATTTAAAGTGTTAGTTTGAAGGGCTAGAGATACATTTAGTAGGAAGCAGTTAAGAAAGGGTAAGTTAATTAAAACTTTATGGTTCATGTTCATAGAATATGCTTAGCATCCCTTTCTACAATGTTTTTAACACGTTTAAGTTTATTAGGTGGTAATATGGTGAGTTCAGTTATTGAGGGAGTTAAAGATCGCTTATATTATTGTATTTTGATTGGTATGCTTTTTTGTTTTTTGTTGCTTCGTATACCTTATATATTTGGGATAGGGGGCTTTTCAATGTTTTTGGTGTTAGTAATTATGCCTTTATTTTTGGCTATGATGTTATCACGTTTGAGTGCTGGGGCATCTCTCTTTTTTTCTTCTTTTATTCCAATGGGCACACCATTGTGAATAGCACCTTTTGTTTGTTTGGCCGAAACAATAAGTTATATTGTGCGTCCCGTGGTTTTGGTGATACGTCCTTTTATAAACTTGTCGATAGGCGCAATGGCAGGAATGACGTTGGGGGTATTATGCTGAAGGATGAGGTGAGGAGTGTTTTGTGGTTTATTAGTTTTATTTTTCTATGAGGTATTTGTGGCGCTGGTGCACTGATATATTGTATGTAGGATTTTGGCTTTTTCAGCCGATCATTAGGTTAAATGATGGGTGGTTGATTATTATCTTCGGTAATAGGTTTCTCTGGCTTTTCCCTCTTTTCTATTTGTTTATTTTTTAGTAAGGATCTAGTTTTTTTTTGATTATTTTTAGAGTTATCCGGTTTATGTTTGATGCCCTGTTTTTTTTTATCGGTTGGTAGGGGCAGATTTATAAGTTTATTTACATATATAGTTGTTTCTAGAATTTCTTCTAGAATGATGTTAGCTGGAATATTATATGGGGAGTTAGTATTTTTTTTTCTGATAGGTTTACTGATAAAGTTTGGGTTTTTTCCATTTTTAGGTTGGTTGTATATTGTTAAATTAAAAACTAATTGGTTAATTATTTGGTGTTTATCAACTTTAAGTAAGGTTCCTTTTATATTTGTGTGTTTTTTTTTGTCTGGTTTAATGGGAGCTGCTTATGTTAGGGTGTCTTTGTTTGGTTGTTTGACTCTAATATTTTTGTCTCTGGTTTTTTGGGTTTATACTTATAGGTGGCGGGCTTGTTGGACCCATATGATGGTTTCTTCAAGTGTGCTTTTAGTATTGATGTCTTTTTGTGTTTCTATTGATTTATTGGGTTTATTTTTTTTGATTTATGTGGTTTGATGTAGTTTTACAATTTTATATTTGGCTAGTTTAGAATCTTTACAAAAATTTGGTGGGGGAAATTCGGGTAACGGTTTGTCTATTTATGTATATATATTTTTATTGTTGTCTACACCCGTATCATTATCCTTGTTTTATAAGTTAATGATGAGTTATTGTGTTTTTTCATGTGGTTTATTGCTGGTGTTGTGTTGGGTTATATATAGGGTGAGTGAGCAGTTTTATTTGATAAAGTTTTTGGTCAGGGCATGTTTACCTAAGGATCGTTTAGATTATATTACGTTGGTGTAGTCTGGTGTTATGTTGAGGTTTGAATGGCATGGTTTAATTTAGAATGTGCGCTCTGCAAGCGCGAGGTGGGATGTTTCCTTGCTGTTAAAGTATATAAATAGGGCAAGGTAGTTTAATTAAAAATATCTATTTTACACGTAGAAGTTAGATTATTTCTTATTGTCATGTTTGACGTTCCTAGTTTAATGAGAATTCTAGTTTGTCGTACTTGGGGTGGCTTAGGTCGGAATGTGATGGTTTGTGTGTATTTGTTATTTAGAAGGTTTCTTTCTTTTATTTTGATAATGGTTTTGGTGGCCTTTTTTATATTAGGGGAGCGTAAGTTATTAGGTTATATGCAGATTCGTAAGGGTCCTAAAAAGGTTGGTATTTCAGGTTTACTTCAGAGTTTTGCCGATTTATTAAAGTTAATAGTGAAGTACAAGGTTGTGGGATTTCAGCTTCGCAGTTGGCTATCTTGGTTAGGTGTTATGGTGTTAGTTTTTGTCTCTTGTAGGTATTGTGTGTTATACAGATATATTTATAGGGGTGTTTATTCAGGAGAGTGACTTCTGTGATTTTTAATTGTAACCAGGTTAACCGGTTATAGATTATTAAGGGTCGGTTGGGGTTCATTCAAAAAGTATGCTTTGCTAGGTTCTGTGCGTTCAGCCTTTGGTTCAGTTACTTTCGAAGCTTGTTTTATGTGTATTGTTGTTATTGTAGCTTTAGTAATAAGAAGATATGATTTTCGTTTGTTATTGGGGGAGGTATGGTTATCTGTTTTTGTGGTACCAGTGTGTTATATGTTATGATTGGTGGGGATATTGTGTGAGGGTAAACGCACGCCGTTTGATTACGCTGAATCTGAGAGAGAGTTGGTTAGTGGTTTAAATCTAGAGTATTGTAAAGTTCCTTTTACTTGTTTATTTGCGTGTGAGTATTTAATTATGTTTATATTTTCATGAGTTACGTCATTATTGTTTTTTGGAGGTTCTTTAGTGGTTATAGGTTTAAGGATGTTTCATTTAGTTTTTTTTATTTGGTCCCGTGCAACGTTACCTCGGGTACGTTATGATGTGTTTGTTGGGTTTATGTGAGGTTGGGCTTTAATGCTTTTAATAATGTCATTTTTTTTTGTGTTATAATAATGTTGTTGATTAGATATTGATTGGTTCATGTAGATTAAAAAAATTGTGAGGCTGTTAACTTCAAGATGAGTTCATCTCTGTGGACGTTTATTCAGTTGATGGTCTAAGATAGGATGATAGTTTTGGGGACTATAGGTCCCTTAATGGGTTAACTGATGCTGATAGGGCTGCTAAGCAGGCCATTTTGATATAGTGGTAGGTAAAGAGTAATCTTTCGTCAGTAGTATAGGGAAGGGGGTTGAGAGTAGCTTAATTAAAAAGTTTGGGATTCTTACTCCTAGGATGTCTTTTATTGACTTCTCAAGAAATGTTTGGTGTGATCGTATCGTTAATTGTTTTTATGTTGATATTAGTTTTGGTGTTGTTATATCATTTGTTGTTGTGGGGCCCGGTGATAGATGCGGGCCGAGTTTGGGTTAGTCCCTTTGAGTGTGGCTTTTTAGGTAGTGTTTTAACTGAAAATGTTTTTAGTTACACTTATTTTGTTTTGTTAGTATTTTTTGTAATTTTTGATTTAGAGGTGTCATTATTATTGAATTTACCATATCAGGGGATCTTATTTAAGAAATTTGGTTTTTATTTATTTTTTTTAGTTATAATGGGGTTGGGCTACGGTTTGGAGTTAGGAAGGGGCTATGTAAGGTGAAATTATTAGGTTTGTGGGGGGTTATAGGTTGTCGCTGCTAACGATGATTGGAATAATAAGTTTGTTCGGCCCCTTAGTGAAGTAGGTTAATTGATTTGACTATTTGTTTTCAAAACAGGGGGTGGCTGTAAGCCTTTCACTGAGATATGCATTTATTTACTTGGTTATTTACGTTGGATCATAAGCGTATAGGTATGATTTATATGGTTATGGGTTTATGGGGGGGCTTTATGGGTTTATCTTTAAGTATGTTGATTCGTTTAAATTACACAGAGCCTTATTATAATTTGATATCTCCTGAGGTATATAAATATATTATTACTAATCATGGTTTAGCTATGATATTTTTCTTTTTAATGCCTGTGTTAATAGGTGGTTTTGGTAATTATTTGTTGCCATTGTTATTAGGTTTAGGTGATTTGAATTTGCCGCGTTTAAAAGCTTTAAGGGCTTGATTAATGTTACCTTCTGCAGTATGCTTAGGTATAAGTATGATTAACGGCGCTGGGGTTGGTTGAACGTTTTATCCACCTTTATCATCCGGGGGGTACACGGGTGTAGGAGCTGACTTTTTAATGTTTTCATTACATTTAGCCGGAGTTTCTAGAATTTTAGGTTCTTTAAATTTTATTTGTACAATTTATTCATGTATGGAAAATTTAATAATTTTACGTTTATCAATAGTTATTTGAGCTTATTTATTTACTTCAATTTTACTTTTAATTTCTTTACCTGTATTAGCAGCGGCTATTACTATGCTTTTGTTTGATCGAAAATTTAGTTCGGCTTTTTTTGATCCTTTAGGCGGTGGCGATCCTGTATTATTTCAACATTTATTTTGGTTCTTTGGTCATCCTGAAGTATATGTTTTAATATTACCGGGGTTTGGGATGGTGAGACATATATGTTTGACTCTAAGAAATAAAGATTCTTTGTTTGGTTATTTTGGTTTAGTGGCTGCTATGGGTGCTATAGTGTGTTTAGGTAGGGTGGTTTGGGCACACCATATGTTTATGGTTGGGCTTGATATAAAGACTACTGTATTTTTTAGTTCTGTGACGATGGTGATTGGTATACCAACTGGTATAAAGGTTTTTTCTTGATTATATATGATGGGTTGTTGTCGAGTTCGTGTTTGAGACCCCGTTTTATGGTGAATTATTGGGTTTATAGTTTTATTTACAATAGGGGGAGTGACTGGTATTATTCTTTCCGCCTCAGTGTTGGATGCTTTATTTCACGATACTTGGTTTGTGGTAGCTCATTTTCATTATGTGTTATCCCTAGGTTCTTACAGAACGGTTATAATTTCAGTTGTGTGGTGGTGGCCCCAGATAACGGGTTTAGCGTTGAATAAGTATTTATTGCAAGGGCATTGATTGGTTTCGATGGTAGGGTTTAATCTTTGTTTTTTTCCAATGCATTTTATGGGCTTATATGGTTTACCTCGCCGTGTTTGTGTATATGATCCTTCATTTTATTGGTTGAAAGTGTTATCTTCAATGGGTGGTTTAATATCTGTAATTAGCGCTATGTTTTTACTTTTTATTTTATGGGAGTCTGTTGTTACAGGGAATAAGATTATAGGGTTGTGGGGTAGTAACGGAACAGTTTTAAAAGTTTTAACGATTCCGTTACCTCACCATGGGGTCTATATTAGTTATCCTGGTTATTGGTTACCTCTGGGTAAGTCTTAGGTTGGGTTGGGAGAATAGTTTAATAAAGAAGAATGGCACTTTTGTAAAGTGTTGGTGCGCGTTGCTTCTCCCTTTACATTAATTAATGTAAGATATGTAAGTAACTCTATGGTGAGATACCTTTTGCATCATGATCTGTTGAATAAAACTAAGGATCTTAGTGTTCCGAAGGATGGCGATTTTTGGTGGGCTCGGTTGAGGAAAAAGCAGTGAGCGGGTAGCTCTTGTTAAAGTCTACTAAAGGAGTGATAAGTTATTCGTGCGTTCTTATATCTGATTAGTAAATATAAATTATCTAATTAAACTTTTTGCTATGATGTGAAAAGTTAGGTAAGAGACAAAAAACGCAATTAAATTTCAGGGGATAGAGGTTTCCCGGGTTAAAATGTTTGTTATAAATTGATTAGTTGGTAGAATAGGTCTTTAATTGGGTGTTTACTAATATAATTAGTTGATAAGTAATGATAGAATAAGTAGTTTTAGAATAGTTCTTTTTTATCTCGTGTTGTGCCAGTCTGTTTATTAAAAACATTTCCATTATAAAATTATTGATGGTAGTGCCTGCCCAATGTTATAGATTAATGGCCGCAGTATTTTGACTGTGCAAAGGTAGCATAATTAGTTGCCTCATAATTGGGGGATTGTTTGAATGGTTTGACTAGGTATAAATTTTGAGATGGGAGTTAAGTATGAAATTGGTATTGAGGTGCAGAACCCTCAGTGAAAAAATAAGACGGAAAGACCCCGAGATCTTAGACAGCTGGAATGTTTGTTTGGGGCAAAAGCAAATTGTTTATATGCTTTGTGAGCCTAGCATGAATATGTCGGGTTATAGGTTAAAGTTACCTCGGGGATAACTGGGTAAGAGGTGATTAGAGGTCATATCGATTCATTTAGTTGCTACCTCGATGTTGACTTAGGAAGGTGCAGAGGTGTAGTAGTTTCTGTTAGAGGTCTGTTCGACCTGTAGTTTCTTCCATGAGTTGAGTTAAGACCGGCGTGAGCCAGGTCGGTTCTTATCTATTATTCTAGTAATATAGTACGAAAGGAATTATTACTATTTATGTTGGGCGGGTCTATTATGTAGGAGTACTCTGCAAAGGTACTAGAGGGAATTGATTCCCCCCGCCCTAGTTTAATTCTGGCTGGAGGAGAGGTTGTAAGTATGGTATCACATAAGTTCATTATATGTTTTAAGTGTCAAGAGTGCTTTGATGTATATTAGTGGTTGGTTCTCGGGATTCAATGATGTTGGAACGGGATACTTACAAAATAAAGTGGATAAGTCACAGTGCCAGCATCCGCGGTTATTCTGTTTGCTTGTTTCTCTTTTTGGGGTGAAAGGTTTATTAACTTTATTCTTTTAAGTTACAGTAATAAGTTAGTTAATTTAGAGAAGTTGGTTAATTTAATAGTAGATTATTGGATGGGATGGGGATTAGAGACCCCCGTACCAATAGGTTAAGTTTGTTCCATGGTTAAAACTAAAAGGATTTGGCAGCCGGCGAGATTCGTTTGGGGGAGCGTGTTTTTTTAAAAGATAGTCCGCTTATGATTTTACTATAGCTAGTTAAGTTAGTGTACGTCCGATTTAAGATTTGTGACTAGTGTCGAGAATAAGTGTAATTCTGAGAATTTAAGTCAGGTCCATGTGCTACTAATGTTATATGGTAATTATGCGCTACATTAAAGAAAACTTGTTATTGAAGGAGTAGTGGGTTATTTAGGACTCAATAGTAGGGGGATGTATAGTTAGGTCTTTCGAAGTTGATTTAGCTGGGGTACACATCGCCCGTCAATTCCAGCATTAGCTGGGGTAAGTCGTAACATGGTAATGGTTGGGGAACCAGTCGTTAGTTGGCTTTTAGGTGTTTATTCTAGAAGTTTTATGATTATAAATACTTTGACTTATTTTGATTTGGTTAGATTTATTTTGGCTTTGTGTGCTTTTATCCCGTGTTGAGTTTTTAGCGTGTTAGGTTGACAAATATTTTCTTTTGGGAATGTAATAAAGTTAAAGAGGGATAGGGGTTTTATAGAGTTCTGTTGGACTGTGTTTCCAGCATTAGCTGTATGTTTATTGTGTTTTTTGAATATACAGTTTTTAGCTGGTGATTTTTTATCGATTCCTGGTCGAATTTATAAGATTGTGGGTCGTCAGTGGTACTGAAGATATGAAACCGGTGCTGGATCGTTTTATGATTCTATGATGAGGGATTTTGTTACAGGGGTTGATAAGCCAATACGGTTGATTTATGGTGTTCCTTACAAGTTGGCTGTGACGTCATCAGATGTAATTCATTCTTTTTCTTTACCAGACTATCATGTGAAGGTGGATGCTATACCTGGTCGTATTAACCAAACAATCTTTTATCCAGACCGAATGGGTGTGTTTATTGGCTATTGTAGTGAGTTGTGTGGCGCTGGCCACGCTTACATGCCTATAGTATTAGAGATAGTTCGTGGTGGGGGAAATCATTAGTTTGGGCATATTTATAGGAAGTTATTTAACTACAATACTGTCTTTTTCTTTTGTTTCTAATCCGATTTATTATTGCATACTACTAATATTTAGTTCTTTTAGGGCATGTGGATTTATTTTCATGATTTTAGGGTTTAGTTGGTACGTTGCTCTGTTTTGTTTAGTTTATGTGGGGGGCGTATATATTTTATTTATATTCGTTTCTGTGTATAAACCTAAAGCAGGTTTAGTAAGGGTTTCGAGTTGGTGATGATTATTGGTTTTTTTTGTGTTAATGAGTTTACTTTTTAGTAGTTTGGGGTTTATAACACCTTTAGCTTTTGAGCATAGTCATTATTTGTGTTCAGCCTTTGAGGGGTTATCATACTGTTTGTTTTGTTTGGTTATGGTTATGGGGTTTGTGTGTGTAAGGGTTGTGGTTAATCGTAAGGATTCTTTTTATCGGTAGAATCGGCTTAGTACAAAAGATTAGTGCGTGGGATTGTAAATCCTGAGATGGTTAGACCAGCCGGGAGAACTTATGTTAAAGATGCCAGAAGGATTATGGGTTAGATTTAGGATTTAATAATGGGCGGGTCCCTCTTTAGTGAGCTCGAATGTGTTCATTACCGATTTGAAATCGGTTAATTTTATGTTAAATCATAAAGCTCGCTGGTATAATTGGATACGGGTGCCAGAGGAGAATGGGTTGGTTTTAAGCACCGAATAGGGGTTTATGACCCCCCGTATAAATTAAGGTATATAAGAATAGTTATTAAGCGGTGATTTGATAACCAGGGTCTGGGTCTGTGTTTCGGCCACAGCTGCGAGAATAAATATTTCTCTATCAAATGTGTTTGTGTGGTTGTGCGTATTAATGGTTTTTATTGGTTTAGTAGTTGTGGATTCAACAAGTTTTTTAAGCTTAAGGGCCCTTCTTTCCCCCCTTTCATACCCGTGAGGATTTATGGAGGTTGCGGTTTGTGTAGATTATGTAAGTTTAATTGGTATTTTTATGTTGATAGTTTGTTCTGCATTGGCTTTTGTTTATTGTTTTCATTATTTTTCGGCTTCTGCGGATTCCACGGTTCTTTTTATTTTGATGGTTTGGTTTGTTGGAGTGATGGGTTTATTGATGTTTAGTTATTCTTTGGTTTTTAGTTTAATAATGTGGGAATATCTTGGTTTTGTAAGGTTTTTGTTAATTTTATTTTATTCTAAAATGAGTAGTATGCGGGCTTCTTTAGTAACTTTATTTTCTTCTCGTTTTGGGGATGTTGCTTTGTTTGGTTTACTAGCATTGTGTCTTTCAGGTTGTTTTAGGTTTGGTTGGTTTTCTTTTTTGTGTTTTATTTTTATAGTGGTTACTAAGAGGGCTTCTTTCCCCTTTATATCCTGATTGTTGGAGGCCATGCGGGCTCCTACCCCCGTTAGTTCGTTAGTTCACTCATCTACTTTAGTGGCTGCAGGGGTTTGGTTTATAGTTCGTTATGGGGGGTATATGTCGGATTGAGGTGTTATTTGAATTTTTGTGGGTTCTTTGTTGACTGTATTGATTACTGGCGTTTGTGCAATGTTTTTTGTAGATTTGAAGAAGATAGTGGCTTTATCCACATGTAAAAACATTGGTTGGTGTTTAATTTATTATTGTTGTGGTGATTGGGTGTTGGTTTTATTTCAGTTGTTAGTACACGGGGTGAGTAAGTGTGTTTTGTTTATGTTAGTTGGTGATGTGATGAGAGCCTCTAGCGGATCTCAGATTTATTTAGCTGTATATTCTTTTCGTTATACAGGGGTTTATGGAATGTCGTTATTGGGAGTTCTTATATTTTCTTTATGTGGTTTACCTTTTATGGGTATATTTTTTGTTAAGCATTTATTTTTGGTTACAAGCCTGTCTTGTGTAAGAAGCTTGATTTGTTTGATTTTGCTTTTATTTGGCTTCTTTATTTCTTATGTATATTCTTCTCGCTTTATGCTGATTTTGTGCTCTGCATGTAGGGGTTTAAATTCAGGTTTTGTGGTTTCATTTTTGTTGGTTAGGGTAGTTTCGTTTTTAGGTTCTTTTGTGGGTTTAATTTGTGTGAATGGTTTGGAGGAGTTAGAAATGTTGTCTTTATGAATGTCTATAAGGTTTATTTTAATTCAGTTAGGGGGCTTATTTTTAGGTTATTTGATTTATAGTTTAGGTTTAGGGGGAACATTTTGAGATTCCGTTTTATGGGGTAACGATAGATTAGTGAACGGGTGTTATAGGATGTTCAGGTTCTTTAAGGGGGCTAGTTTGATTTCGTTTTATCGTTGGGAAGTTGCGTTTGTTGTTCAGGCTTCAAAGTTTGTTAGTGGTTTAAGTTTAGTTTCATTAATGTTGATTTTTTCTTTCAAATTTGTGGTAATTGGGATAGTTTATAGAGTATTTTTAGGGACTATGCTATATTAGATTGTTGGCTAACTAGGTGTATAGGCATATTAATTTTTCGTGTTAATGGGGTCTTAGGACAGTTGGTATAAATACATAAAATTTTGTTGGAAACATGATTTGAAGAAATTGCTCTGTTTAGCGGCAGTTTTGTATCAAAAAGGGGGTACCCTTGTAGATTTTTTGGTAGTAGGGGTTTAGGCAAGTTAAGTGTTTTTTGTTTTAGAGGATTAATTATTATTATATATATGTTTATAATAGGAAGGTTATGTGTGTTATATTAATAGTATAAGGTTGTGAATATTCCTTCTTTCCAAGTAGGGGATCTCTTAGGAGTTAATATAAAA